TGCCATTGCCAAAAAGTGACAAGATAACATTTCCATTTATTCATAAAAAGAGACGTCCCTTTTGAAGCCAGAATGCATTTTCTTTGATATCTAACATAATGCATGCAAGGTTCTTGGACCAACCAAAGGTTCACCTGACAATCCGTAACCTTAAGAAGGACGCTCCCCAGACATTCTATTTTTCCATAGAAATAGATTCGTTCAAGAAGAACTCCAAAAGATGTTGATTGTAAATGAGAAGATTGGTTACGTAAAAATATGAAAATGGATTCGTATTCACATACATAAGAATTATATAAGAATAAAAAGAATCTTTGATTTCGTTTTAAACCGGCTTTATTTAGAGTACTAAGACTCCAATACTCGTTGAGAAAGAATCGTAAGAAATGCAAAGAAGGGGCATCTTTTACCCAATAGCGAAGGGTTTGCACCAAGATTTCTACATGGACAGGGTAGGGGATTAGGATATCTAACACAAAATCGAAATGTGAAAAATTGTCTTCTAAAAAGGGAAATATTGAATGAATGGATCGTAAATTCTGAGATTTGACTATCTTTTGGCTTTTCCCTTCTAGAGAAGATATTAATCGTAGAGAAAATGGAATTTCCACAATAAATGAAAACCCCTCTGATAGGATTTGAGAATACAAATCCTTGTTGCGGCCCCAAAATGGATTTTTCTTCAAATCATTCGTAGAAATCAGAAAGTGATTCTGTTTATACATTCGAGTAATTAACCGTTTCACAATCAGTAAACTGGATTTATTCTCAGAATCCCGATTTTCTGACAAAAAGGATCGACTCAAACTACGATCATGAGCAAATGCATAAATATACTCCTGAAAAATAAGTGGATATAGAAAGTCCTGTTGTCGAGATCTCTCTAACTGTAAATCTCTTTGGATTTCCTCCATTTGAAATTCGATTGGAATCAAAGGTAGTTTAGGGGGTTATCAAATGCTACATAGTACGATACAGTCAAAACGGGGTATTCTTTATCTACTAAGAAAAAATACCTCGAACTTATCAACAGATTCTCTGCCCTTTCTTTTTTCCATTTCATTTAGTCTATGTTATAGGATAAGAAGATGGTTAGAAATCTTTTATTTTTTAAACCTAATCGCTCTTTTGATTTCGGAAAAATTCGTTATCAATATACTGCTTCTTTTACACACCTCCATTCCATAATATAGAATGCCATATAGTTAGGATTCAGTAAAAAAAGATAGAATCCACTCGTGGGAGAAGAAGCTCTTCCCGTATCAGGCACTAATCTACTTTTAACGTCTAATTAGATCGGGAAATTATTCCAATTAAGAACAAAAGCTGGTTGCTTTTTCTTTCTAAAAAAAAATTGAAGCCCTGGGGCCATATCCATTTATTCATTCGACCCAACTTTCTTTTGTTCCATTCCAAGAATTTCAACAGGGTTTTCTACCGATCCTATAAAAATGAAATACGCTTGGAACTTTCCATTGATACGACATGCTATTTTTTCCATCCATTCCCTTTCAGGATCAGTCGCGGTCTTCCAAACTTTTCCAATGGTATGGACGAATTCCTCGCTTCATCTATATGTGTAAAAGATTCTAGCCGCACTTAAAAGCCGAGTACTCTACCGTTGAGTTAGCAACCCGAATAAAAGCGAAATGAAAAAAAAATGTAGTTTTCAACTCAGGTATGTTATAGATACACTATAAAAATCAAAAATCAATCAAGTTGAATTGAAACAAAGAGAAAGAAGATGAACTAATCAAATCATTCAACAAATAAAAAAAAACAGATCATTTGAATTTGGTAAAAAAACCTATGGGACGGAAATAAATGGACCCCTTCTCACTTATCAAGATGAATTATATTTGTTCGATACACTGTTGTCAATATAAAAAAAATGGTGAAAAAAGAATAAACTGGAATAAAGAAAAAGAAATTGCATTTTATTTGAAATAAAATTAAAAATCCAATAATATTCAACCTCTATTAGCACTACATATCTAATCTACATATTGTCTAGATAGATACAATAAAAAATCTAAATGAAAGAAAAAAATCGTTGCATAATAGATGGATTTCATCAATCTAAGTGGAATAAGTAAAGTAGATTTCTTTCGGTTAGTGGAGTTCTAATGAAAACCGCACAATTGAAGGAAATGTCCCGATTTTTTATTTATCGTATCAAGTTTTTTCGTTCTAGACCGTCAGATTCGATGGAAGCAATGATAAATAGATACGAATAGAACAGAAAAAAGGGGGTCAAAAAAACAAGTATAGAAAAACTATAGAAAATTCTATACAAGTTGGTACCCCCCTTGGTATTACTTTAATTTAATTTCGTTTGATTGGACGGAAGTTCCTTAAAAACTTCCGCTTTCTTTAAAAGATTATGAACAGTTACTGTGGGTTGAGCCCCTATTTCGAGGAAATATAGAATAGCAGGAACATTTAAATAAGTTTGTTTCTTTATTGGATCATAAAACCCCAGTGTTCTAAGGTCTTTTCCTTCTCTGCGAGATCGAACATCAATTGCAACAATTCGATAGACGGCTCATTGGGATAGATATAGATGAACAGGACCCCCCCTAGAACCGTATAAGAAGTTTTCTCTTCGTACGGCTCGAGAAAAAATGATTGAATTCAAAGTTTTGTCTATGTATATATACAATTCGAATATTCTAATAAATCAATGACAAAAGAGCCTATAACATAGACTATACTATGATTTCAGTCTTTTTTATTTGCAGGAAGAAAATAAAAAAGAAACCATTCGTACTCATAACTCAAGTTAGATTATTTTCAAAGAAAATCTTTAGTCAATTTCATTTATTGAGCGGTCTTTACCCCGCTTTCTTTGTCTCGTTTAAAATTCGATTTAGATTCTTGAGTTTGATCCAATTCTTGAGACTAGCGAGACAATTCAAACGGCATTTCCTTGTTTTTGGATCCTTATTTTTTGATTTTAAATCATTGGGTTTAGACATGACTCCGGTGCTTCTTTTCTTAATGCTTTCAAAATGGCAGCAACATACCCCTTGTTGATTAAAGAATCATACGGACAATTGATTCCCCGTGATACACTTTGAATCCAAAAAGTTTGATCAATTGCAACAAGTTTTTTTTTGAATTGCAAACTTGTTGCAATTGGATCCTTCGGATTTGGATATATTATATGGAAGAAGATATATTTACGAAGTTGTTCGGATTGATTGGCATTAACCCTAGATTCTTGACCCCGAAAAAGAACTGAATCCTTTTCTACTCGAGCTCCATCGTGAACTATTAACAACTCCCCCAAAAGGAAGGGTTCTAATGTAAAAACAATGTCGAGACAAGAGCACCTTCATCATTTATTAATAGATAAATGGAAAATGGTGGATGAAAAAATCCACAAAGGATCATATCCTTCAAGTCGCACGTTGCTTTCTACCACATCGTTTCAAACGAAGTTTTACCATAACATTCCTCTTATTTGGAACTGAATTGATTCAATCGTGGAATCATGAATAGTCATTGGTTGAGTTGTACATAGCCGTCGTACTCTAGATCTTATATTTTCTATGTATGTGTAACTTCTATATAGGAGATATGTGTAATATGGGTAGTGGAATTATTTTTCTTAAAAAGTCTTAGCATGACAGCAGCTTTAACATACCTAAAGCTATTTTTTAGATAAAATAGAATAGAAAGTAGAAATCTAGAATCTATAAATATAAACAAATAACGTTTTGAATCTTAATCTTCAAGTGATTGATATAGAATAGATTCCACCTTTTCTACTTTTTGAATCCTAGAAATTCCATTCTTGTGATTGAACTAAAACGACACGTACCATATAACCATAACCCTATAGATAAGCTAAACATTTCTTCATTTTAAATGGATTTTGGTTAACATATTTTCAATACTAATCTTTTCATAAAGTGCAAAAAAATAAGGGATAAGATAAACCACCCCCTCCCCAATCATTTCATCGATTTCCAACTCTGCATTTGAACTAAACACGAAATACCAAAAAAATGGATATGCTCTGGGACGGAAGGATTCGAACCTCCGAATAGCGGGACCAAAACCCGTTGCCTTACCACTTGGCCACGCCCCATTTCCATTTTAAATTCACACTAAAAAACAATAGTCTTGTTATTGATTTTTTGTCAACTCCAGTCCAAAGATCTATATATCTATAGAATATACTGGTATTAGGATTTTGATACATATTATTATAGATTATAGATATTATCTATCTATAATAGAATATAATTGAATTTATTGATCATTACATAGAATTCAATTAAGATATTGTATGAAAGTATGATTCCTTCTATTCTCCTTTGAGAATTGGAGGATTTTTGATTGGGTGGATTTCAAGAAAAAGAAAGAAGGATTTTTTGTATACCTTACAGACTTTCTTCCTTTTTCCGTATCTCAAAAACTCAATCAAATTGCAATTATCTCCAAGAACAAAATGTCTGCTATGCTTAATACCGCAAGTTTGATCTGTATTAATTCTGCCCTTTATTTGAGTCCTTTTTTCTTCTTCGGCAAATTGCCTGAAGCCTATGCTTTTTTGAATCCAATCGTAGATATTATGCCAGTCATCCCTTTGTTTTTTTTGCTCTTAGCTTTTGTTTGGCAAGCTGCTGTAAGTTTTCGATGAAATCTTTAATAAAAATATCCTAGAAAATGAATGCATGATTTTTCGCGAAAAATTGCTAACAACTGCAAAAATCAGATAGTCTGAACCTTAGATTCGGACACTAAAATTATTGGATAGTCGCCAAAACTCTGGTTTACCCGTATTTCCTCATTTTAAATCCTTTATTCATTCCAGGGAAAGACCCTAACCCCATTAGGGTCTCCCACAACATCTAATTTGAATAGGAAAGTATTTTTTTAATGAAAAAAAAATACGATTTCTTGGTTTCAAAATAGGATATGTGGTAGAAAAATGGAAGATCTATTCTCTTTTTTTTTCAAAAAAACTATCTTGGAGATTGTGCAATGCT